TGTACATAAATAAAAGGTTATAATACTAGAATTTATACTTTATTTAGTATTTCGTTGAATATCTTATTTTTTCTTTTTTTTTATTGGTTTATTTTGCAGTAACCGTAGCTAGTCACAATATAAATTTCAATGAACTAAGTCAATGAGTTATATATATATAGGAAAAAATTTGAAAAAAAAAACTACACAAATAAAACATATCATTTTATGTATAGTAGTGGGGAATTATGGGACAAAAAATAAATCCGCTTGGTTTCAGACTTGGTACAACTCAAAGTCATGATTCTCTTTGGTTTGCACAACCAAGAAATTATTCCGAGAATCTACAAGAAGATAAAACAATACGAGATTGTATCAAAAATTATATACAAAAAAATATAAAAGTATCCTCCGGTGTCGAGGGAATTGGACAGATAAAGATTCAAAAAAGAATCGATCTGATTCAAGTCATAATATATATGGGATTTCCAAAATTATTAATAGAAAGTAAGCCTCAAAAACTAGAAGAATTCCAGACGAATATGCAAAAAAAACTGAATTGTGTGAATCGAAAACTAAACATTGCTATTGCAAGAATTGCAAATGCTTATAAACACCCTAATATTCTTGCAGAATTTATAGCCGGACAATTAAAAAATAGAGTTTCGTTTCGGAAAGCAATGAAAAAAGCTATTGAATTAACTGAACAAGCGGGTACAAAAGGAGTTCAAGTACAAATTGCAGGACGTATCGACGGAAAAGAAATTGCACGTGTTGAGTGGATAAGAGAAGGTAGGGTTCCTCTACAAACCATTCGAGCTAAAATCGATTATTGTTGTTATACAGTTCGAACTATTTATGGGGTTTTAGGAATCAAAGTTTGGATATTTCTAAACAAAGAATAAAATTTTTTTCTTTATCTTCAATGTGTCATATTTATTTTCATTTTAAATAAAACAAAAAATGCAAAATTACTTAATTTTATTTTTATTCCCCCAAAATTTTCAATTTTATAAGATTGAATTGACCAAAAAATCAAATGAATCGTTTGATATTGATCGTATTGCTATGCTTAGTGTGCGACTCGTTAGTTTTTTTAGAACGGTTCAAATTTAACAAAAAAACCGATTCATGGTATAAATTAATGGTATAAATTAATTTAAAAGAACTAATAACCAACTCGCCGCTTCGGATTATCTAGATCTTAAAGAATTAGTCAAAACAAAAAAATAGAAAAAAGGATAGGATATATATATTGATAATATTATTATATCAACTGAAATATTGTGCAACATTAAAAAAAGCAGATTATTAGTTGTAAAGCAATAAGAATATACGGATAAATGAAGGGGTGAAAGAAAGAGAGAAATATATATATGAATGATATAGAATTCGAATATGTAAAGGTCTATGAGTCATCTCAAAAAAGGTAGTGTAATAAAGCATCAATATATTAATGGATATATATGCATATATATGAATATATTCGTAACATAAACAAATTAAGAGCTCTGAATCAATAAAAACTGAGAAGATTGATTCAAGAAAAAAGAAATATTCTAAAATAATCTTACTATTAGATATGAGAGAGCTCCATTGTAGAATTCAGACCTAACCATTAATCGAGAAGCGGCGGGAACGATGAAACCTGTAAATACTTAAGATTTTCTTAAAAACAAATCTTAATGATTCATTAGGTGGGATGGCGGAAGAAACCAAAAAGCAATTCATTTTTTTAGGAGTTGTGCCCTACATTACATTTGAATTTGATAAAAAAAGAGTAAATATTCGCCCGCGAGAATTTTTATTTTATTGAATTTTTTTTATTATTTTTGCCAATCCTATAATTAGAAAAATATTAGTAATATAATTCGAATATAGAATAATAAAAAAAAAATTAAAGATTCATTAGAACATTATAATATAACAAAACAACATTCTCTAGTTATATACGGATAACCAAAATTGTTTATTTTATAAGAATACATAACATATTAAGTTATATATCAAATATATATCAAAACAAGATATAAAAATTTGGAATAGACCGATAGATTCTATGAAATCTCAAAAAATCCCTCGATTCGATTATTGATTAAACATATGAATATTAGTACATGTTATTGTATCGATTAAATCTATTTATATATAGAATTGCTTCATTTGCGAGGAGCCGTATGAGGTGAAAATCTCATGTACGGTTCTGTAATAGAGATGGAATTGAGAAACAACCATCAATTATAACCCCCAAAGAACCAGATTTCGTAAACAACATAGAGGAAGAATGAAAGGAATATCTTATCGAGGTAATCATATTTGTTTCGGAAGATATGCTCTTCAGGCACTTGAGCCCGCTTGGATAACATCTAGACAAATAGAAGCGGGACGGCGGGCAATGTCACGAAATGTTCGCCGAGGAGGACAAATATGGGTACGCATATTTCCAGACAAACCAGTTACAGTAAGACCTACTGAAACACGCATGGGTTCGGGAAAGGGATCTCCCGAATATTGGGTAGCTGTTGTTAAACCTAAGAAAATACTGTATGAAATGGGTGGGATACCAGAAAATATAGCAAGAAAGGCTATTTCAATAGCAGCATCCAAAATGCCTATACGAACTCAATTCATTATTTCAGGATAATAATTCAAGATAATAATTAGAATAAAAGGAAAGAGGTCTTTAAGATGAAAACAAAAAAATGCAATTGTAGATTCCCTTTTTTGAACACAGAATATTTTAACCTCAATCTTTGGACTGAAAGAATAAAAAATGATATGATTCAACCTCAAACTCATTTGAATGTGGCTGATAACAGCGGAGCACGCGAACTGATGTGTATTCGAATCCTAGGAGCTAGTAATCGACGATATGCTTATATTGGTGACATTGTTGTTGCTGTAATCAAAGAAGCAGTACCAAATACGAACTTAGAAAGATCAGAAGTGATCAGAGCTGTAATTGTACGTACTTGTAAAGAACTCAAACGTAGCAACGGTATAATAATTCAGTATGATAATAATGCTGCTGTTGTCATTGATCAAGAAGGAAATCCAAAAGGAACTCGAATCTTTTGCGCAATCGCCCGGGAATTAAGACAGTTAAATTTCACTAAAATAGTTTCATTAGCACCTGAGGTATTATAAGACGAAACCATAATATGGATACATTATTTTGTGAAAAAAAAGGATTAATTAATCTAGTTTATCTCACATATATCCCTTTTGGAATAATTATTATTTGGAATAATTATTATAAGTATTAGAAGTAGCAATTATTATATATTTCAGATATATTTCAGATTAATACCGGATAACCGAAAATAAAGAAAATATATAGAAAGAAAATATATAAAAGAATATATAGAATAATAAAGAATAGATAGAAATAGAAAAAAAAAAGAGAATAATAAATCGAAAAAAGAGCATGTTGATTATATAGAAAGGAAGGGGCAACAATCATTTTCTTTTACTATGGGTAAGGATACCATCGCTAATATAATAACCTATATACGAAATGCTGATATGAATAAAAAAGGAATGGTTCAAATACCATTTACTAACATCACAGAAAACACTGTAAAAATACTTTTACGAGAGGGTTTTGTGGAAAACGTCAGAAAACATATAGAAAACGACAAATCTTTTTTAGTTTTAACTCTACGGTACAGAAGAAATAGGAAAGGATCATCTAAAAGTTTTTTAAATTTAAAAAGGATCAGTACACCCGGTTTACGAATATATTCTAATTATCAACGAATCCCCCGAATTTTAGGGGGCATGGGGATTGTAATTCTTTCAACCTCTCGAGGTATAATGACAGATCGAGAGGCTCGATTAGAAAGAATAGGCGGAGAAGTTTTATGTTATATATGGTAATCTTTCTAACATCCTAATTATATGGGAAATTTCTATCCATTTTTGTAAAAAAGAAAGAGAGAAAACGAAAATTTAGAATATCACTTCACACACTCTTATATACACGGGTGAATACGCGAAGCGGGTTTAACTAGAATAAAATAGGGGATTCACGAAGATTGAATTCCTAAATAAATAACTTCCCCTGGGTATGTTTCAGATTTCTTTATACAATTACTGCAAATTTGATCCAAATTGGATTATAGGTTATATTTCCGAAAAGATTCGAATACTTTTTTTATATGTATACAATCGGAAAAGAAAAAAGTATTAAGTCATTCAATTTAATTAGGATGGTTTTCAACTTCAACATTATTTTTGCAGGGAGGGCTACAATTACAAGTTCAAAATGTAAGGAAACCTTATTTTCTTCCAAAATTTTTAGATTAACTTTTTAAGGAATGATAAATATGAAAATAAGGGCCTCCGTTCGTAAAATTTGTGAAAAATGTCGATTGATTCGAAGAAGGGGGCGAATTATAGTAATTTGTTCCAATCCAAGACATAAACAAAGACAAGGATAATATTTTCACAAACGAAGGCTTTCTAAAAAAATAGAATATAGAAATATAGAAAAATAAAATCGAATATTAAGTCTAGTTATAAACTAGTTAAAAAATAATTAAAGGATCTGTTTTTGACATGAAATGGATATATCCATACCATATATCTTGGACTTATTTTTATGAAATAATGAAATATGGCAAAACCTATACCTAAAATGAGTTCGCGTAAAAATGGGCGTATTAGTTCGCGTAAGCATACTCGTAAAATACCAAAAGGAGTTATTCATGTGCAAGCTAGTTTCAACAATACTATTGTGACTGTTACAGATGTACGAGGTCGGGTGATTTCTTGGTCCTCCGCCGGTACTTGTGGATTCAAGGGTACACGAAGGGGGACACCCTTTGCCGCTCAAACGGCAGCAGGAAATGCTATCCGAACAGTAACGGATCAAGGCATGCAAAGAGCAGAAGTGATGATAAAAGGTCCCGGTCTGGGAAGAGATGCGGCATTAAGAGCTATTCGTAGAAGTGGTATACTATTAAATTTTATACGAGATGTAACCCCTATGCCACATAATGGGTGTAGGTCTCCTAAAA